ACCAAAATGCTACACAATTCTTTTCTTCTTTTTCTGTTCCTTATTTATGCATAACTCCATATTATTCAATAGATGAATAGAAAGTTACTCAAATTCCTTATAAGATTTCCATTATTGGATTCATAATAGAAAATAAACAAACATCTTGAAAAAGTGTGAATCAATGGTTTCTTGTTTCTAATAATTCACGAAAGATATTATTAAATTATATTTACTCTTTACACTTTACACAATTAAATTAATTTAATTTATACGTATAATATAATGGATCTTAAATCCATTAACAATTCTTTTTGTTGATTATAAAATTTTTTGTTTGAATCTTTTCATTTCAAGTAATTGGTTGGTCGTAGTCGTATAGTCGTATATAGTCGTAATAATAATATACATATATAATGTAATAATATATAATGTAATTGTATGTAATAATATATATATAATGTAATAATTCTATGTAATATAGAATATATTATGTAATGTAATATAAAATAGTATATAATACTTAATGAAAGAAAGAAATGAAAGAAAGAAAACCCGGCGATAACAATCTATATTCATAATGCAACTGTTAGATCCAAAATAAAGGTCTTTCTTGACCGAATTAGAAGTATAGAACTCCCCGATATGGAAAGACGGAATATAGAATCTAAAAGGATAATGAAAGTTGTTCGTCTTTGAATCGGGTTGGACCTGAAGAAAAAAGAATTAAAATAGAAAAAGAAAGTAAAAATTCTATTTTTCGATAGATTGTGGGGCACCTTTTTCTTCTTTTCCTTCGAAATATTATGTTATGGGCAATTAAGCAACCTATTACTGGACTGAGTCCAATGAAAAAAATAAAAAGGTAATTAGTATCAGGCATTCGTTCCAAAACGGATTATATCCTCTTGAAAAAGAAGGGAAATGATCAAAATTGAATTTTCAATTGGAACTAAACTAATTCTGTCAATTGATTTTTTATTACCGTCATATTTTCTAAAAATTTTAATTTAGGTAAGTGCTTTATCAGCATATGTAGCAAAGGAACATATCTAATTTAGCTCTTTCATGCTTACTATAACTAGTTATTTCGGTTTTCTACTGGCTGCTTTAACTATAACCCCAGCTCTATTCATTGGTTTAAACAAGATACGACTTATTTGAAATAAATTGAATGAAAAAATTGATAAAAACGAATATTTCTCTGAGATTCTTGGTATTCTATGGTTCTTTTACACATCAATTGTCAATTCTTGGTCATTGAGATTCATGGATAATTCAGATTAATATTTTTAAATGTATCTTACCTATTTTTTTATCCCCTTAAACAAACCGAAATGATTGAAGTTTTTCTATTTGGAATCGTCTTAGGTCTAATTCCTATTACTTTAGCAGGATTATTCGTAACCGCATATTTACAATACAGACGCGGTGATCAGTTAGATCTTTGATTGAGTAATATTTATTTCTTTTTTATTGACCTCCTTCCCGCAGGAGGTCCAATGCAAGTTGCAATTAAACTTTTTTGTTTTTTTTTTGTTCAAATATTTTATTGTGATTCGACATCAAATAAACTGACTCACGCTCTGTAGGATTTGAACCCACGACATCGGGTTTTGGAGACCCGCGTTCTACCGAACTGAACTAAGAGCGCTTTCTTATGCTTATGGCAGGGGATACAACTGTACTGTAAAGAAATCTACCCCAATGCATCTTGCATACATATAGTATAAAAAACGGAAAATTATGTACAATTTGAATCGTTCTCAATTAATCCTCGTTACTGTCCATAGAAGAAGTAATAGGTAGGGATGACAGGATTTGAACCCGTGACATTTTGTACCCAAAACAAACGCGCTACCAAGCTGCGCTACATCCCTTTTTTTTTCAAATTGTTGGGCAGTCTCATTCTACAAAATACCTGTCTTGTTTTCCATATCTTCATTTTTTCCTCCATCTATATACAATTTTCTTATCATTTCTTCTCTTCCTTTTGGTTTCATATAAGAAAATCTTATACATATCATAAATATAAGAATTATATACATCTGAAACCTAACGTATAAAAAAGTTTTATCAGTAATGTTCAGGAACAGGGGATTAGATGAAAATCTCATTTATTGATTAATTGTACATATCTATTTTAGCATTTAATTCGGAATTCTGTGTAAAATAAATACAAATGATCTTGAACTACAACATCTGACCATATACACATATGTATTACAATCCATAGGAAAGGAGGATTTTCAATGCGAGATATAAAAACATATCTCTCCGTAGCACCTGTGCTAAGTACTCTATGGTTTGGGTCTTTAGCAGGCCTATTGATAGAGATTAATCGTTTATTCCCGGATGCCTTGTCATTCCCATTTTTTTGATTCTAGTTATTGATTATGTGAAGAAATGAATAAAATTAGAGATACAATTCTACATGACTCAAATTTCGAATTTCCTCCCTCCTTTTTCAGTTCTTTCATTTCAGTTCCTTAGCTTTAGGATAGGGAGAAAAGAAAAAAAGTGTATGGAACCTCAACAAAAATGTGATAGATCGAAGATCGAATTTGGGAGACCTAAAATTTAAATGTGGATCCAGTCTAGGGAGGGTTCCGCGAAATCATAGCATAGAAAGAAGATACTTAAATTAAATAAGAATAATAATTTAGTGGATTTAGGATAGGAACAATTGATAGTTAGAAAGAAATTGTATTACTTAATTATTACTTCATAAAATTATTATTTTATTACTCTATAAAATATAAAATGAAAATTTTTACTTAATTACATTAATATTAATTTTTAAATTTGAATAAATAAGAATTTAATGATAATTGCAACGAAATTTTTAGAAAATTCCATTTCTAGTTAGTAACTTCTATTTAATTTACTTTTGTTTTCTTCTTCTTCAGCTCGGATCGAAAATGTAAGAGTTAAGCCGATACAAAATTCAAAGGGGGTTTATGGCTAAGGGTAAGGATGTAAGAGTTATAGTTATTTTAGAATGTACCAGTTGTGCCCGAAATGATGTCAATAAGGAATCGCCGGGTATTTCTAGATATATTACTCAAAAGAATCGACACAATACGCCTGGTCGATTAGAATTGAGAAAATTTTGTCGCTATTGTCACAAGCATACGATTCATGGGGAAATCAAGAAATAGATTGAACGGAACACATATGTGTTCTTTTCAAGTCAAAGAAGAAAAAGAGCTTAACATATATTTAATTTTAATTTTTAATATAGAATATGAATAATGTGTATACATTATGCATACAAATCAAAGCCTATTTTGGTAGGATCTGAAGTAAATAAAATAAAGAAATAGAATTTTAGAGATAAGGAATAAACCATGGATAAATCCAAACAATCTTTTCGTAAATCCAAGCAATCTTTTCGCAAATCCAAACGATCTTTTCGTAGGCGTTTGCCCCCAATTAGATCGGGGGATCGAATCGATTATAGAAACATGAGTTTAATTAGTCGATTTATTAGTGAACAAGGGAAAATATTATCTAGACGGGTGAATAGATTGACTTTGAAACAACAACGATTAATTACTATTGCTATAAAGCAAGCCCGTATTTTATCTTTGTTACCCTTTCTTAATAATGAGAGACTATTTAAGAATAAAAAATCGGAGTCGATCCCCCGAACTCGAATTACTCGTCCTAGAAAAAAAAAATAGACATACTCCTCGATTGACTCCAAACTCCAATTGTAACTCAAGCTCAGATGTGTTTTTTGTTCGAAAAGGCCTAGAATCTAGAAGAGTGGGTTCCAGTGTTAAAAGAAAAAAGAATTCCCATTTTTTTTTATTAAGTGATTTTTATTCTATCTTCCCGGAGAAGTCACTCCGGGGAATTCTGTTTCGTTTCAATCATTCCTTTACTGTACATGACTTTATAATCTACTTTATTTGAATTTGATTTGATGATCTTGTTGGAAATCATGTAAAGACAATTCTTATTTGATATAGCTATTTGTGCAGGTATTTTACGATTAAGAAGCAATTGCTTCTTGTACAGATTATGTATTAATATACTATAACTATACAATACCAACTTTTCGCGAGTTATTGCATTTATCCGAGTGATCCACAAACGACGAAAATCCCTCTTTTGCCTGCCTCTATCTCGATGAGAGGAAGCCAAAGCTCTAATTTTTTGTTGAGTAATCGTTCGAATAAGTCTCGAATGAGCCCCTCTAAAGGTTGACGCAAAAAAACGAATTTTTGTTCGACGTCTACGAGCTATATATCTCCGTCTAACTCTTGTCATTGAATCAAATTAAACCTTAATGAATAACTAATTGATTTCTATTCTTTCAGCCATCCTTTTATCCCCCTTGGTCGATGAATAACAAAACGGATTATTCCGATATATAAAATATGAATTCGAATGGCTTTTGCTACTATAACCTTCCTTACCACCATTTTTTATTCCTTTCAGGCATTTCACCTGAAAATAATAAATTCTAATGATACTAAAAAAAAGTGGGTTCCTTCGTTTCTATGGTTATTTCTTAAACGGCGAGGTCCTCTCTATACACCGGAGCTTCTTCTTTCATTTAATCAAATGGTATTGTGAACTTGTATAGTTCACACTCTTTGGCTCTACCCATCAATTATCAATTATAGAGTAATAGCTCTTTTCACAATAAGAGTTATCTATACAGTAACGGCATTTAATTAGGAAAGTTGGCTAGGTAGCTGACCCTCTTAGTCCGTTCTTTTAACAATGGGAGCATAATCTTTTTGCTTCTTATGATACCATTTCCTCCGCTTAATGGATAACTATTTACTACCTATGGGGAATTGCTTTTCATCTCAAATTTAGGTGATTGGATTTACACCAATGGAAACCATAAATTCCATACACAATACACAATATAGATATATGAAAAATCTTTTCCATTTACTCTATTCATTGGTGCCGTTCAGTAATACTGGAAAAATTTTCTCATTTGTATTTGTTCGAACTCATGATCTGAACGAGTCGCACATACACCCTAGTACATGTTCCTCGACGCTGAGGACATTCTCTAAGAGCGGGAGATTTCGTAACATTTCTTATTGGCTGTCTTGCATTTCTAATAAGTTGTTTAATAGTTGGCATGTCGTATATATATATATATACGTTGTATATATAATTAGAAATTAGAATGGAATGGGTTGGTTTAGATCGATCTTAACCTGAGAATTAATCTGATAATTAATGATTATCAATTTTTTATATTCAATATAAAATCACAAAAAATTCAATTACGGTTTGAAATAGATTTACAATAAAAAATCCTCGAAATCCTCAGGATCCGCCCCTACAAGATCAACAATGCCGTGAGCTTGGGCTTCTGTTGCTGACATAAAAATATCTCTTTCCATGTCTTGGGCTACAACCCAAAGAGGCATACCTGTTCTTTGTACATAAACCTTTGTGAGGGTTTCGCGAAGTTTCACTATCTGTCTCGTTTCCCTGAAAAAGTCCCCTGATCTTCCGTCATAAAAAGAACTAGCAGGTTGATGAATCATAATCCTAACCTAATGTTATTGATATAACAGGTTCTTCTATCTCGCATGATCGGGCTAAATTAAAGGATAAAAAAAAAATAAAAAGAAGAAAATGGAATTGAACAACCGTACGGGCATTTCTATGTTGCATACGGCTCCGCAATGGAATTTACTTTATTCTTCTCTTCTATTCTATCGAAGAAATATAATTTATCTGATTCAGATCGTTGAATTATCCATTTACCACCCTTCCTTTCGTAGGAGTAAAAAATACTATGATGGTTCTGTTGCTTTATATAGATATCTTATCTATGATTTAGCAATCCCAAAGTTCCCTTCTGATACGATCAAATAAGGAAAATTTATCTTTTTTTTTCGTACTCTTTCATTTTCATAAGATGAATATCAAAAAGAGACTTCTGGTGTGGAAGAAAAAAAGTTTGTGACGCTGAAATGTACTCCCGACACATAAAATCAACAAATCGGAAATACCCTTTGTTTCATACTACTATCTCGATACAAAATCTCTTGTTATGAAAAAACAATAAAATAAAATAATGGTTTGTTTAGATCGAACTCGAAGTGCCATGCTATTATTACTTATTATTCATATTCAATATGGCGAAGGCATAGTGTTTCTTTTTTTTTCAAATCAAAACTCATTGGCGCCAAGCGTGAGGGAATGCTAGACGTTTGGTAATTTCTCCTCCGACCAGGATGAAAGATGCCATTGAAGCGGCTATTCCCATGCATATTGTATGCACGTCGGGCGTCACAAATTGCATAGTATCAAAAATAGCTATTCCTGATATTACCCATCCGCCGGGAGAGTTTATAAATAAATAAAGATCCCTAGTCTGATCTTCTATACTGAGATATACCATGAGACCAACAATAGTATTCGAGATCTCCTCCTTGACCTCTTGTCCTAAAAAAAGTAATCTTTCTCGATAAAGTCGGTTGATTAGGACAAAATCCTATCCTTTAGTCCTTTAGGAGCCGTACACGCACCTTTGGATGCATACGGTTCAAAATCAAAATGAAATGGAGAAAAAAGAATCAATGTGTCGATTCTTGTTCTATTTCTTTTTTCTTTAACTTAATAGGTTTTTCTAAAAAAAAACGTTTTTCTTCCATTTTTCAAAAAACATGAGATGTGTTCTCGCTTCCTTACCTATAAAAAAAAAGAATTTATTGAACTTATTGAAATTGAACTAATCTCTTTCATTGATGTATTATTTCATCGATATTCAAATCACGATGCAATTTTCTTGTTCCTGAATGGGCCCTTGCATTTCTTTTAGGTTCATGTTCTACTCCGGGAAAAGATCTGTCCGAATTTTATTTGCACATATAGGGCAAATAATCTCAGTACCACTTCTTTTTTTTTCAATTCGTTTCATGTCTTTTCCCAACTCAACTATTTGATGTATTCATCATGCTATTCTGTTGGTTATTGGTTGGACGTTTGAAATCACTCTTATAGTAACTCATCTTACTTATAGTAACTCATCTTACTTATAGTAATATAGTAAGGATAAGAATCCTTTATAATACAAGTAATAATCATACATATATTACCAATTTGGTATTTTCTGAACGGAGCCTGAATACTTTATTTTTATTTTTCCAAGTGAACCATAAATCCTCCTAATTGATAATATGGATCCCAAAATGCAAATATAAATAAATTGATCTAATTACACTTCACGCTCCGAATGATTGATGCTTCCCTCAATACAATATTTCTTGGGCGAAACAGAGGATATCTCGATCGGGGGAGAAAACGGGTAAATTCCATATGACTCAATATGTCTGACAAGTCGCACTATAACTCAACCCAAGTTGCATCTTCCTCTCCGGGATTCCGAAAAGGTACTTTTGGAACACCAACGGGCATTAATTTAAAGACAAAATTGAGTACTATACTTCGCGTTAATATGGAAACGTAACAATGGCTTTATCATCTTTATCTCTTTTTCTCTTTATTGTATTTTATACATAGATTTTTATACATAGATTGAAAGGTTTATAGAGTAAGACAGAATGAATAAAGAGAAAATTTAATTAACGTATCAATCGTTGGAATGATAAACAAGTATCTATGTATTTGTTTCCCGAAAGTAGGAGTAATCCTCCCATTGCGTATTGGTACTTATCGGGTATAGAATAGATCCGCTTCTCTTTGTTCTTACGAACAGAATTTTTCCCTTATTTTCAATGGAACGGAATAAATATTAACCTTTTCTCATACAGAATCTACTGAAAAGTTAGGTACATAGTATAGTCTTTTCCAATTCCAATGCGATAAAATAAAGTGACATAGTGTCTAGTTTTTTTTTGATAAAGGGGTATTTCCATGGGTTTGCCTTGGTATCGTGTTCATACTGTCGTATTGAATGATCCTGGTCGATTACTTTCGGTCCATATAATGCATACAGCCCTAGTTGCTGGTTGGGCCGGTTCGATGGCTTTATACGAATTAGCGGTTTTTGATCCCTCTGACCCCGCTCTCGATCCAATGTGGAGACAAGGTATGTTCGTTATACCCTTCATGACTCGTTTAGGAATAACCAATTCGTGGGGTGGTTGGAGTATTTCAGGGGGAACTATAACGAATCCTGGTATTTGGAGTTATGAAGGTGTGGCAGGGGCACATATTGTGTTTTCTGGTTTGTGCTTCTTGGCAGCTATCTGGCATTGGGTGTATTGGGACCTAGAAATATTCTGCGATGAACGTACGGGCAAACCTTCTTTGGATTTGCCTAAGATCTTTGGAATTCATTTATTTCTCTCAGGGTTGGCTTGCTTTGGTTTTGGCGCATTTCATGTAACAGGTTTGTATGGTCCTGGAATATGGGTGTCCGATCCTTATGGACTAACCGGAAAAGTACAACCTGTAAGTCCTGCATGGGGCGCGGAAGGCTTTGATCCTTTTGTTCCCGGAGGAATTGCCTCTCATCATATTGCAGCGGGTACATTGGGCATATTAGCGGGCTTATTCCATCTTAGTGTCCGTCCGCCTCAACGTCTATACAAAGGATTGCGTATGGGCAATATTGAAACTGTACTTTCCAGTAGTATCGCCGCTGTTTTTTTTGCAGCTTTCGTTGTTGCTGGAACTATGTGGTATGGTTCAGCAACAACTCCAATCGAATTATTTGGTCCCACTCGTTATCAGTGGGATCAAGGATACTTTCAGCAAGAAATATACCGAAGAGTTAGTGCCGGACTAGACGAAAATCTAAGTTTATCGGAAGCTTGGTCTAAAATTCCCGAAAAATTAGCTTTTTATGATTACATTGGTAATAATCCGGCAAAAGGGGGATTATTCAGAGCAGGGTCAATGGATAACGGGGATGGAATAGCTGTTGGATGGTTAGGGCACCCTGTCTTTAGAGATAAAGAAGGGCGCGAGCTTTTTGTACGTCGTATGCCTACTTTTTTTGAAACATTTCCGGTGGTTTTGGTGGATGGAGACGGAATTGTGAGAGCCGATGTTCCTTTTAGGAGAGCAGAATCAAAGTATAGTGTTGAACAAGTAGGTGTAACTGTTGAGTTCTATGGTGGCGAACTCAATGGAGTCAGTTATAGTGATCCTGTGACTGTTAAAAAATATGCTAGACGTGCCCAATTAGGTGAAATTTTTGAATTAGATCGGGCTACTTTGAAATCTGATGGCGTTTTTCGTAGCAGTCCAAGGGGTTGGTTCACTTTTGGTCATGCTACGTTTGCTTTGCTCTTCTTTTTCGGACACATTTGGCATGGCGCTAGAACCTTGTTCAGAGATGTTTTTGCTGGTATTGATCCAGATTTGGATGCTCAAGTGGAATTTGGAACATTCCAAAAAATAGGAGATCCAACTACAAGGAGACAAGTAGTCTGATATAAGATTGCTCTGGTATCTTTCGCCTCTTTTTTTTATTTGACATAGGGTTAGAGTACTTAAGAAATCTTGACTTGAATCACTATCTTTTCTTTTCCTTTTCTTTATCTTTATATTTTATACTATATGGTAAATGATGCCAAATGAATAGGTGTGGAAGCTATAATTGTAAACCACGATCGAATCTATGGAAGCATTGGTTTATACATTCCTTTTAGTCTCTACTTTAGGGATAATTTTTTTCGCTATCTTTTTTCGAGAACCACCTAAGGTTCCAACTAAAAAAGTAAAATAATTTTTCATTATTTCAATTGAAGTAATGAGTCTCCCATATAGGGAGACTCATTACTTCAATTAGTCCCCGTGTTCTTCGAATGGATCTCTTAGTTGTTGAGAGGGTTGCCCAAAAGCGGTATATAAGGCGTACCCAGTAAAGCTTACAAGTAAACCAGATATAAAGATGGCGATTAGGGTTGCTATTTCCATTTTTAGACAATTTCAAGATCACAATACAATGGATCTATAATAAGATCGTTTATTTACAACTACAACGAAATGGTATACAAAGTCAACAGATCTCAACCAATGATTAAATAAATAGGATTTATGGCTACACAAACCGTTGAGG